ATGCAGTTAAATCTAGTAAGTGCATATTTAAGCCGTTGGGTGTTTTCCACTAATCATAAAGATATCGGCACATTATATCTGGTATTTGGTGTTGGGGCCGGTATGATAGGAACAGCATTTAGTATGTTGATAAGATTGGAGCTTTCCGCCCCCGGAACTATGTTGGGGGATGATCATCTTTATAATGTAATCGTGACTGCGCACGCCTTTGTTATGATCTTTTTCCTAGTAATGCCAGTGATGATAGGGGGGTTTGGTAATTGGTTAGTGCCGTTATATATTGGTGCGCCAGATATGGCCTTCCCACGACTAAATAATATTAGTTTCTGGCTATTACCCCCCGCCCTAATACTATTATTAGGTTCAGCTTTTGTTGAACAAGGGGTTGGAACAGGTTGGACAGTATACCCCCCCCTTGCGAGTATCCAAGCGCATTCAGGGGGAGCCGTAGACATGGCGATTTTTAGCCTCCACTTAGCTGGAATCTCTTCAATCTTGGGGGCTATGAATTTTATTACCACCATTTTTAATATGAGAGCCCCCGGTCTGACTCTGGACAGGTTGCCACTATTTGTGTGGTCTATATTAATCACCGCCTTTTTATTATTACTATCTTTACCCGTATTGGCTGGAGGTATAACTATGCTTTTGACCGATAGAAATTTTAACACTACCTTTTTTGACCCCGCCGGAGGAGGGGACCCGATCCTGTTTCAACACCTCTTTTGGTTTTTTGGCCATCCGGAGGTTTATATCCTAATATTGCCCGGTTTCGGGATGATATCTCAAATAATTCCCACCTTTGCAGCTAAAAAACAAATTTTTGGATACTTAGGTATGGTCTATGCAATGTTATCTATTGGAGTTTTAGGTTTTATAGTGTGAGCTTGAGGATGGGCGGCCGGTGGGGCGACCCGCCGTGCTACTACCCGACTGTATGCTGGAACACCCGTATCCCCCCAAGGGGGGACAACCCAGTAACTACTCGTGTCATCATCCCAATAGAAAGATGAAAATCTGAAGGGAGCTATGCCTCTGTGGAGGGATCCGTGTGACCCCGCCACCCGTATTGTTAGGTTGTAGTAAGAACACAGTAAAAATGTTAATGGGGGGTCGATCAGCAGATAACCGAACCCCACCCTGCGGTGGGCCGGGAATCTCAGAGACTACACGTCGGGCCCTTAATGATTTCGACGGGGGAGCTCCCCCCTGTCAAAGCTATCGCAAGGCGATAACTTGGGGGCGGGACCACAACCCCTTTAAATGCCCAACAATGACTAATCCGGGGGATCTAAGCCCCTTACCAGGGGGCCGCGGGCTCCGGTCTACTACCAAGGGAAGGCCCTTGATGGTTGTGCCAGTGGGAACCCTTGATTGAGCCATAGGTTTATTTGAAGCCAAAGGGACCTTAGAAGTGTTTGGGCGTCGTATTTATGTTAGTTTATGCCAAGCCACGAATAATATCAAAGTGCTATATAGGTTTAAAGCCCACGTAGGCCTTGGGGGTGTTCTAATAAGACAACCCCACCCTCTCCGAGGGTCAATGGCCCCCCAATATAGCGATTGGAAGTTGTCCCCAAGGGGGGATGATGTCAACAAGATATTAAAGTTTGTAAATTTAATTAATGGAAGGCTAAGAACTTTAAAATATAACCTCCAATTAATGGAAGTTATTAAATTTGTTAATAGTAAATATGGCACTCACATAGTGTATTTGGGCCCGGGCGCCTTGACCCTCAACAATCATTGATTGGCTGGATTTGTGGAGGGGGGAGGCAGCTTTAATGTAAGCCTCACCGGTAAGGGGGGTGGTGGTTATAATCTACGTTTGAAAATGCCCCCAGGGGGGGGATCTAACCCCTATCGAGGGCAGATTTGTCACGTCTCGGTGGCAATTATTGTTACACAAAAGGAGAGGTATGTTTTAGATTTGATTAACAAATTGTTACCTGGGCTTGTCTCTTTGTCGAAAAATCCCCAAGAGCAGTATAAATATTTTGCCGGGCACCTGGCCACTTGTAACAGGTGAAGTAGATATTTAACTAGGTATCCCTTAAAGGGGGGAAAACATATTCAATATATACGTTGGTTAAAGTGTAACAGGATTCAATATAGTGACCTCAGGGGATCCCCCCTTGGCATCTTCGATTATAACCAAAAGTTGAAATCATTAGAGGTGAAGATATAGTCCGAACCCCTCCGTAAGGGGGGGGGTATAGTATGTTCGACAATCGGGGTGTGGCCTTTGGCACACCTGCGATTGCTAATCTCCGATTATAGCCAGGGAGAAGCCTTCGGCTATAACCTCACTTAAAGGTTAGGTTAAGTCCTTGACAGATAAGTCATGACTTGATATTATACAACATTTGCATCACATGTTTACAGTAGGAATGGACATAGACACCAGAGCCTATTTCACTGCCGCCACTCTAATTATTGCGGTTCCAACAGGAATTAAAGTGTTTAGTTGGTTGGCGACTATTTATGGCGGTGCCCTCAGGTTGGACACTCCAATGCTATGGGCGATAGGGTTTGTTTTCTTATTTACAGTCGGGGGGTTAACCGGGGTAATCTTAGCCAATAGTTCTTTAGACGTGGTTCTACATGACACATATTATGTGGTTGCCCATTTTCATTATGTGTTATCTATGGGGGCCATTTTTGCCATTTTTGGCGGGTTTTATTATTGGTTCGGAAAAATCACTGGCTATTGTTACAATGAACTTTATGGGAAAATTCACTTCTGGTTAATGTTTATAGGGGTCAATTTAACTTTTTTCCCTCAACACTTCTTAGGTCTAGCGGGTCTCCCTAGACGATACTCCGATTTTGTAGATGGTTTCGCTGGCTGGAACCTAGTGTGCTCCCTAGGGTCCACCATATCTATAGTTGGGGTATTGTGGTTTGTGTTTATTGTTTATGATGCCTATGTCAGAGAAGTTAAATTCATTAGCTGGATAGAGAATAGTGGGGCGAGCTGGCCTTCTCTAGAATGGGTTCAACCTTCTCCTCCTCAATCACACACCTATAATGAGTTACCTTTCGTCTATGGCTCTTACGCCAAAGCCTCGTCCGTCAATGCTTAATTTCCCCCCCCCCCCCTACAGGGGGGGGGTCTGCCCACAACAATGTACTATAAATATATAGTAGTGGCAATTTTACTGTTATTATTGGGGGTTTTAGGTATTGTTCTTAACCGAGGCCATCTTATAATAATGTTGATGTCCATAGAACTGATATTATTAGCCGCCTCTTTCTTATTTTTAATTAACTCTATTGTAATAGATATTTTGATTGAACAAATCTTTACAATTATGATTTTAACGGTTGCGGCGGCGGAGTCCGCTATTGGCTTAGCCATTTTGGTGGCCTATTACCGCATAAAAGGCACCATTGCTGTAAAATCCCTCAATTGACTTAGGGGTTAATCCGGATGGTTAAGGTTGAAAACTAAAATGCCACAATTAGATGCAGCCACCTATTTAACTCAATATAGATGGACATTGATAACTCTATTTTTATTATTCTCTCTATTGGTGACTTCAATTTTACCTACTATTAAAACGAATTGGCTCATAAGGAGATCTGTAATGGGAGGTTGGGCGACTTTAGGGTCCTCTAAGGCTCCAGGGTTGAATAAAGAAGTTGTTACAATTTGGAAAGACTTAGACTAATTTTCGATGAATAACCCCCCCCTGTCGGCTATAACCATAGGTAGATCTTGCACCCTTCGGTTATGCTAGTAAGAAATGAGTGCCGCTTATTTTGATCAATTTAAAATAGTGAGTTTAGTCGCCCTTACTAATTCATCCATGATGATGATATTAGCTGTGGTTGTTGGCCTATTGTTGTTTAAGGGAACTAAATTAATCCCCAATAGATGGCAGTCGATTATGGAATCAATTTATAATCATTTACATGGTGTGGTTAAAGACAATTTAGGGGTGGAAGGGTTGAAGTATTTCCCCTTTATTGTGTCCCTTTTTACCTTTTTAGTATTTTTGAATGTATTGGGCCTATTCCCTTATGTGTTTGCCCCCACAGTTCACATAGTGGTCACGTTGGGGCTATCATTTTCTATTGTAATAGGTGTCACTTTGGGGGGGCTCTGGAAATTCAAATGGAATTTCCTCAGCATATTGATGCCAGATGGCGCTCCTTTGGGGATGGCACCTCTGTTAGTTATAATAGAAACAGTGAGCTATGTTTCTAGGGCTATCTCTTTGGGGGTTCGTTTGGCGGCCAATCTCTCGGCCGGTCATTTATTGTTTGCCATTTTGGCCGGGTTCGGCTTTAATATGTTAATCGCTGGGACCTTCCTTAGTTTATTCCCCCTATTGATCATGGTGTTTATAACTTTATTAGAGATGGCAGTGGCCGTGATTCAGGCCTATGTGTTTTGTTTACTAACCACAATCTATTTGGGGGACACTGTTGCCCTCCACTAGTCTTCGGCGCCCCCCCGGTGGTGGGGGGTGGCCCCCCCCCCATAGAGCCTCGGGAAATTGATTATTATTGGGGGGGCAAAATTAGATTTGAAGTAAAATAGCCGAAGGGGGAGGAGGGAGGTATGACAGTTGGTCGATCGTTAAGCTCCTCTTAAGGGCAGATTAATCGGAAAGTTATCTAATCCTTTGATTTTGGGGAAAATAGAAGACAAGTGGACCTTCTAATACATGCTAGTGCAGAATCCCTTCAGGGAATTACCGCGAACAGGTGAGGAAACCCGGAATCCAAGCCCCCCGAGGCTGGGCCGGAGACGTATTAGGTAGAAGGGCGGTGTCAAAGACCACCTTGCCGAAGATGCGCAACCCTTTAATCGGAAGTCACACTTTCACTGAAACAAGGGGAAGGCTCATAAGTCCCCCCTAGGACGAGGCAGCAGTAGAGAATATTGTGCAATATACGTCAGTATGACACAGAGAGCACACATCCCACTTAGCCTGTCAAATTAAGTGCCAGCAGACGCGGTTAGACTTAAGGGCTAAGCCTTTATAGGTAAAAGGGCGTAAAGGGTGTGTAGGCCGACAATCCCCCCCCCCAAGGTGGTAAATGGAATTTTTCTGTAACGGTAGAATGTGTGGATAGAAAATAGAACCCCAAAGGCAAAAGCAATTTACCTCGGGGAAGGGGTGGAAACCAGATATTCCCGATCGGGACCTATCACTCCCCCCCGAGCACAGGCTGAAACACGAGGGTGTGGGTAACAAACAGGATTAGAGACCCTGGTAGTCCACACTGTAAACGATGAAGAAAATGTTAATGCAACCCCGAAAGGTAGTAATCTTCCGCCTGAGTAGTACGATCGCAAGATTAAAATTCAAAAAATTTGGCTGTTCACTGTTTCGATTAGAGGAGCGTGTAGTTTAATTCGATAAACCGCGAGATACCTTACCCAAACTTGAATCACCCATCCGAGATTGAATGGTCTCGGGAGGGTAGACCGGTATTGCATGGCCGTCGTCAGTTCGTGTATGAAACCTTTAACGGACCTAACCCGGGGGTTAGCCGCGGATGAAGTCAGGTCTTATGATCCCTATGTTTGGGGATAATATGCGCTACATTTTCTTATACAATGGGAAACCTGAAAGGTGAAACCCCAAAGTAGGAGTTCGGTAGGTCATTGTAAGATGACCGAAAGTTGAATTTAATAGTAATCGGAAAGTAGAGCGTTCCGGTGAAATGATCTAAGTGTTAGCACAAATCGCCCGTCACCTTAACTTAGAACGATAGTACGGACGCAGCCCAGCCAGCTCGCAATGTCGAGGCCCCCCTCAAGGGGGGTGAGGCTTCGGTGGTCACGAATCTCTACGAAGTTAAGCAAGTCGTAACATAGTGAGGGAAGGGGAACCTTCCCTTGGGGAGCGGGGGTGGGGGCCGCCCCCTTCTACCCCCCCCCTCCCCCTCCCCCATGGATGGGGGGTCTTAATCATGAGTGAACCTTTATTTCTTAGCATAATCACATTGGGCTTAATAATTTATAGTGTGAAGGGCTTGACTCTAAAAATCTCAATTCTAACGTTATTAATTACAAGCTGGTGGTGTTTTTCTGAGGGGGCCGCCTTTATATTCCCCATTGAGCCTTTACTGAATTTCCAGTCTTGACTTAGCTGTCAAGGACTATACGAGATTTCTTTGAAGGGGTATAACGGACTATTAACTATAAACAGTTGGGCGAAGGCGACTAAATTACTCATTCTAGTCGGCGCCACCGCAGTTTTAATGATGCTCGACCCCCCCTTTCAAAGGAAGAAGGGCACTTCGGCGCTACCCAATGGAGGTCCGGAGGTAGGGCCTATCACCCCCCCCACGGGGGCAATGGAGTCGAACACCCCAATCTTAATTTTAATGGTGGCATTGGGAAGCGTTCTTTTAGTGTCGTCCAGTAACTGACTTTCTGTATATTTAGCCATTGAGTTACCCACTCTGTCCCTATTTATCCTCGCCGCCCAAAAGAGGGGGTCCGGCCACAGTGCTGAATCTGGTTTGAAATACTTTGTACTGGGCGCGCTTTCCTCAGGACTGTTTTTATTTGGATGTGCTCTATTGTGCGGATTGACGGGGGGCACTAGTATACCTTGCATTGACCTAGTGCTTAACCAAGGGGGTGCCCTGACACCTAGTTCCCCTATGGTGATAGGAGATGGGGGGGAAATCGTAAATCAAGGAGTGCCCCGCACCTCGGTAAGCTCCGACCCCTCCGGGATCATGACTCCGATAGGAAGCTTGTTAATTACAGTGGCCCTGTTATTTAAGCTGTCTGCTGCCCCCTTCCATATGTGGGCTCCCGATGTTTATGACGGGGCGCCGACCACAACCACTGCTTTGTTGGCGATTGTGCCAAAAGTGGGCATATTTTCTATTTTAGTTTCTATCGGCCCGGTAATAAACATATTATTGATTGGTGCTATATTCTCAATGGTTGTGGGCGCCATTGGGGCTTTAAATCAAACAAAAATAAAACGTCTATTAGCCTATAGTGGGATTGGACATATGGGTTTTATACTTTGGGGGATAGAGATTGGGTCTTTTGAAAGTATTCAAGCTAGTCTGGTTTATATGATTTTGTACGTTACTATGTCTATTAGCATTTTTGCTATAACATTGGCCCTGGGGGTTGTTAAGAATTTGATAGTGGAGTTTAGTGGCCTCTCCAGAAGAGAGCCGGCCTTGGCTATAACATTGGCCCTAACTCTCCTTTCGATTGCTGGAATCCCCCCCTTAGTTGGATTTTTAAGTAAATGGTTGGTGCTATTGCCGGGGGTGGTGAATCAATATTATTTAGTCTCGGTTTTAGCCGTAGTCTGCTCCGTCATAGGTGGCGTTTATTATGTTAGAATAGTAAAAATTATCTATTTCCAAGCTGACCCTTCCCTTTTAATTGGCATAAAAACGCTTAGGGGAGAGAATAGAATAAATTTAAGAAAGGCTTTGCTAATTGGTGCTAGTTTTTATGTGATTGGGTTCACAATTGCCTCTCCCAATTTACTGTTACAACTGGCCCATTGAGCTACAGTGGGGTTATTCTAAAAGCACTTAGAGGTCTTACCCAGCTAGGCCCCAAAGGTAGGACCGGCCCCTCGAAGAGGGCCCATCGTAGAGTGGACTAATGGTAAGTCACCAGACTCATGATCTGGTAATGCAGGTTCAATTCCTGCCTCTACAACATTAACATAAAATGTTGGAATGCAACGTCGATTTGGATAGGGAGAGTGACGAATGGAGAACTAGGATGCACTAAAGGGACGGAAACTCCGAAAGGGCGAAGGAGAAACTTTGAAATCAAATATCCACGCGCAAACGCAGCGTAGGGGGTCGCTGGAAAGTGAAACATCTCAGTACCAGAGCCCCCCCCCAATAGCCCCCCCCCCACTCGGGGGGGGGGCGAGTTGGCACGATAAAATCAAACGAGATTCCGCAAGTAGCGGCGAGCGAACGCGGATTAGTCCTTTCCTGCCAGCCTTGGTTATAACTTGGCTGTGTCCCCCCGATCAACCCTCCACTCCGAGGGCGGGGGTAAGCGAGTAGCAATGGAAGATAGGTGGCCACACATCTAAGACTAAATGTTTAGTGACATACCGAAAGTGAGAGTACTGTAAAGGAAAGTTGAAAGAGACTTGAAAAGATCTTGAAATGAGTCACTTAGAGCAGTTGTAACACAACGTACCTTTTGTATAATGGGTCCACGAGATAAAATTTGGCAAACTTAAAGTGCAATCCCGTAGAAATCATGCATCCGAGGGCTACGCTAGTAGCAAGAGGTTAATTGATTTCCTTGAGATGATTGAAGCACCCTTAAGGTGTAGTGAAATCAAGGGGGCCTCCCCCCCTTCAGTCAAATTACCCGAAACCAAGTGATCTAGCCATGGGCAGTTTTAAGGAACGAACCGGTGGTTGTAGCAAAAATCTCGGACGACCTGTGGTTAGGGGCGAAACGCCAATCGAACTTGGTGATAGCTGGTTTTCTGCGAAAACTATTGAAGTAGTGCGTCCACAATGGATAATGTTTATAAGGAGTAAAGCTCGATCCCTCGAGGCCGAGGGATTAACTATGAACAAAATAAAATCATAGTGGACAGACAGACAGTGGGCGATAAGGTCAACTGTCAAAAGGGGAAAGCCCTAATCAGAAGTTAAAGTCATTAATAAAGAGGGGGCGTATACCCCCCCCCGATTTTAGTGTAAAAGAGATATTGGATTTAGACAATGAAGAAGTGGGCTTGGAGCCAGCCACCTTTGAGAGATGACGTAGCAGTTCACTCAAGAAATTCTTTTATCTCTAAAATTATGGTGGCTAAAGTTGAACTGAAACTCTGAGGGCGAAAAAACTATTTGCCTGGTAGCAGAACGTACTGTTTATTTGTTCAGTGAAAGCCCCCCCGGCATCAGAAGTGATAATGTGGACATGAGTAAAGAATCATAGGATCACTCCCCCCCTGGTTTCCCATATTAAGTATGGGGTTAAACAGCCCCTAAAATAGCAGCCCCTAGGTTGCGTTAATGGGGGCCATAGATAATAGACGCACAAAGTGCCGGGAAAGAATTATTATAAAATCGAAGAAGCCCCCCCCCCTTCGGGGGGGCATCTTTCGACGACACACTGTACTAAACTAACCAAAGTGGGGGATAGTGAGAGGGATAAATTTTCTTAAGGAACTCGGCCAAATCCTAATGCCCATCAGGGTATATATCAGAACATGGGCCTCGACTGTTTACCAAAAACATAGCTCTCAGCCAATATGAAAGTAGAAGTATGGAGGGTGAGGCCTGCCCAATGGTTGTATCTAAAAACGGTTGATAAAAGTCGACTTCATAAGGACAATTGAATGGCCGCGGTAACACTGACCGTGATAATGTAGCGTAATCAATAGCCAATTAATTGTTGGCCAGTATGAATGGCGTCACGAAGGCCCCACTGTCTTAAGAGAATTCCCAGTGAAATTGAATTCGTAGTGAAGATGCTACGTCCAATTTGTCAGACGAAAAGACCCCATTGAGCTTTACTGGAGACTTACATTGCTCGGATCAACTCTCGCCCCCCCCTTGGCGGGGGGTCGAATTTAAATGGATAGCTTAGATTATGTGGTGTTATAACCGTCGATCAAGTAGTCCCTACGGGATTGCCCCCGAAGGTTGACCTGTTTGGGTGAATGAAACCCCACTCTTTTTTGTTAAATGAGCTAACCCCTTAAAGGGGGACAATGTAAGTTGGACAGTTTGGTTGGGGCGACCGCCTTTTAAAGAGTAACGAAGGTGTGCTTAAGGTACACAATCAATAACACAAGCCTGACTGCGAGGGGGACCCTCCGAGCAGACACCTAAAGTCTTCTCCCTTCCCCCCGAAGGTTAAAGACGAATGGTGGGTTATAGTGACCCGTTAATTTAGAGTGGAATAGTTAACGATCAACGAATAAAAGTTACCATGGGGATAACAGCGTAATATCGTTAGAGAGTTTACATCGACGACGATGTTTGCGACCTCGATGTTGAATTGCGGCATCCTGGGGTGCAGCCGCTCCCAAGGGTTGGCCTGTTCGTCCATTAAAGCCGTACATGATTTGAGTTAAAAGCGTGGTAACACAGCTTGGTTTCTATCTACAAATTGAAGAAACATCGATATAACTATCTTCTAGTACGAAAGGACCGAAGGATTAGTGATCCTCTTATTTACTATAAGTTACGATCAACCCGTTAACCTCAACCCCCCCCCCCTACGGGGGGGGGCGAGGGGTCTCACAGCTAATCACTGACCGCTTCTAAAGTGGGAAAGTTCTATCGAATTGTTTGGGCCCATTTTTGGGGGGCTAAAAATCGGGACATTGTCCCCCCAATGGGGGAACACCCCCCCTGGTATCCGCTTCTGTAAGATTATCCTTGCAGGTAAGCCTTGAAATATATCTTCGAATTATAACCAAGGGCCTAAGCCTGTGGCTATGACCAAAGGTCTATGTATCTTTTAGTTATATTAGCCCCCCTTATGGGGGCTTTAACATCAGGATTTTTTGGGAGAAAAATAGGAGAAAAGGGTGCTGGAATTTTCACTTCGGCCTGTTTGATTTTAAGTTTGTCTTGGTCTGCCTTGATATTTTATGAAACCACCTTAAACACCTCTACAACCTACATAAAACTCTGGAGGTGGCTCGACTCAGATTTATTGACCACCTATTTTGGCTTACAATTTGATAGTCTTACTGCCACGATGTTGATCGTGGTTACAAGTATATCCACTTTAGTTCATATTTTTTCTACCGCATACATGGACGGCGACCCCCATCTTCCCCGATTTATGTCATATTTATCATTATTTACATTTTTTATGATCCTATTAGTGACTAGTGACAATTTCCCACAATTATTTATTGGTTGGGAAGGGGTGGGGCTTTGCTCTTATTTATTAATAAATTTTTGATTAACCAGAATTGAGGCCAATAAGGCGGCCATAAAAGCTATGATGGTCAATCGAGTGGGGGACATTGGGTTAGTTTTAGCGATGTTTGCTATTTGGGAGGAATTTGGATCTTTAGATTTTTCTTCAGTTTTCAACACCGCCGCGATTGCCGCCGAAGGGCCTTCGACTGAGGGCCATATTACCTTGATATGTTTATTTTTGTTTATCGGGGCAGTCGGTAAATCTGCACAATTGGGGTTGCACACTTGGTTGCCGGATGCTATGGAAGGTTAACGTTGGGCCGTCTTGTCTAAGTAATTAGTTATGATTATAAATCCACTGTATGCTGGGAAAACCTCAAGTGACCCTACCCTCAAAAGAGAGAAGAGTTGATTTGAAAGTCCCCCATCCTTTCTTAACCTGGGGAGGTTGGGGGGAAATTCTTTTAAATAGGAGGTTGATCAGCCGGTAACAAAAACCGAAGGTTAGGATTCCCCCCCCTTCGTTGTTGGAACCTCCGAGACTTTATGTGGAAACCACTTGCGAGTAAGCCCTAAGTAGAGGCGAGTCCGGTTCAAGTCCGGCTGCCCCCTAGATGGTCGTCACAATAATCCACCTAATTGTAAAAATATTAGTGATAGTCGTCCCATTACTTGTTGCAGTGGCTTATTTAACTTTAGCCGAACGGAAGGTTTTGGGGTATATGCAAGCTAGAAAAGGACCTAATGTAGTAGGGGTCTATGGACTATTACAGCCTTTGGCTGATGGTGTAAAGTTGTTTGCTAAAGAGATGGTGATCCCCCACCACGCGAATCTTTTCATATACATGGCCGCCCCTATATTATCATTTACCTTGGCCTTAATCGCTTGGGGGGTTGTTCCTTATGAAAGGGGGGTTTTAATAAGTGATTTAAAGATAGGAATCTTGTTTTCATTGGCTATCTCCTCCATAAGCGTTTATGCCATACTAATGTCCGGGTGGTCTAGTAATTCTAAATATGCTTTTTTAGGAGCCATTCGGGCCGCGGCCCAAATGATTAGTTATGAAGTTTCTATCGGGCTAATCATCATTTCTGTCATTTTGTGCGTAGGCTCCTTAAATATAACTGAGATAGTACTAACTCAAGGTAATAGTGTTTGATTCTTTTTCCCCCTCTTCCCCGCTGCTATGATGTTTTTTGCTTCCGCGTTAGCCGAAACAAATCGGGCCCCCTTCGATTTGACAGAGGGGGAGTCAGAGTTAGTGTCAGGATATAATGTCGAGTACGCCTCAATGTCCTTTGCTTTGTTTTTCCTTGCCGAATATGCTCACATTATATTAATGAGTTGTATGACAACTATATTATTTTTGGGGGGATGACTCTCACCAATCGTGTTTTTAAAAGGAGGGGCTTGATGGTTTGGTATAAAAACCGCCTTTATAATTTTATTGTTTATTTGAATAAGGGCCTCCTACCCTAGAATGCGGTATGATCAATTAATGGCTTTATTATGGAAATCTTATCTCCCCCTAAGTTTAGCTTTAGTTGTTTTGGTTTCTGGTGTTTTGCTGGGGTTTAATGGTCTACCCCCCAGTTGATGCTAAATCCCCCCCAACCACAATAATGTACACGGAGTTTTATGGGATTTTAGTTTTATTAATTTTTAGTGTAATTCTTTCCGCTATTATTTCCGGCGCCTCTTATATTTTAGGGGTGAAGCAGCCGGATCGGGAGAAAGTCTCTGCTTACGAATGTGGTTTTGATGCCTTCGGGGCTCCCGGCCGCCCCTTTTCAGTCCGATTTTTCTTAATTGGTATTTTGTTTTTAATTTTTGATTTGGAAATCTCTTTTCTTTTCCCTTGAAGTGTAATATATAATCAAATTTCTCCTTTTGGTTTTTGAACCATGGTCGTGTTTTTGGCGATTCTCACCCTTGGCTTAATTTATGAATGAATAAAGGGTGGCTTGGAATGAGAGTAAAACCCACCTAGGTGGGGGGGCTCACTCTCTCAAGGAATCCACCCTCTCCGAGGGTGGGTTGCGAGGTAGGTAAGTAGTATAGTGGAAGATAAAGTCCTATCCGCCATGAGAATGGCGGCGAGCCGAAGCGGGGTCTTTGGCCAATTTTTATACCAACCCCGGTATCTGCCCTAATTCATGCTGCAACTATGGTTACAGCAGGTGTTTTTTTATTGATTCGATCCGCTCCCCTGTTGGAACAGGCGCCATTGGCGTTGATGATAATCACCATCGTGGGATCAATGACGGCGTTTTTCACTGCCACGATTGGGTTGGTCCAAAATGACCTAAAAAAAGTAATTGCTTATTCGACTTGTAGTCAATTGGGGTACATGGTGGTGGCTTGTGGTATTTCCCATTACTCCATAAGTCTATTTCACTTAATGAACCACGCTTTTTTTAAGGCTTTGCTGTTTTTAAGTGCCGGGTCTGTCATTCACGCCTTGGCCGATGAACAAGATATGAGGAAAATGGGGGGGCTAATAAAATCTACCCCTTTTACTTATACTATGATGATTATTGGCTCTCTCTCCTTAATGGGCTTCCCTTATTTAACGGGCTTTTATTCTAAAGATCTAATTTTAGAGCTGGCTTACGATCAATATTATTTAGCCTTCGCCCATTGGTTGGTGATCTTTTCCGCACTATTGACGGCTTTTTATTCAATTCGATTAATTTATCTAACCTTTATCGCCAACACCAACTCTAAGAAAGAAGTTTTTATGCATGCCCATGAGGGCTCTTGAAATTTAACCTTGCCTTTAATACTGTTGGCCTTGGGGAGTGTTTTTGTGGGCTATTTAACCAAAGAGGTGCTTTGGTCATTTCAGGCGACTCTCCCCCCCATTATCCCTATTTCTATCAAATTGCTGCCTGTAATTTTTAGCCTCTTAGGGGCTACATCCGCTTTTGTGCTCTATCATTGCTCCGCTCGTGCCTTTAGCGTGCCAACCTCCCCCATTAGTTTAGCAAGTTATGCTTTTTTATATTCTGCTTGACAGTTTAATTACATCATAAACTATTTCTTGGTAAGAAATGTGTGGAAATTGGGTCACTTAATGACGTACCGCACCCTTGATAAGGGAGTGTTGGAATTGGTCGGCCCCAAGGGAATATCAGACCGAATGGTCCAATTAACTCAAGGCATTAGCAATTTACAATCAGGCTTAGTTTTTAACTATGCTCTAATAATATTAATTGGTGCCGCGATATTTATTGCGGGAACCTAAAAACGCTCGAAATGACAATGAGAATGGCAAGCCTAATCAAAATAGTTATAATGGGATATTTTTTATTTCTAATAGTTTCATCCCAAGGTGATTGGTTTATTTGTGTGAGAGTTGCACTTTTGAGCTTAGCCGTTATATTGGCCCACCTCCCTTGGCTCTCTTTTGGTTTAATAATAATTTCCGCCTCAATGAATTTATTAAAGGGATACTATTTCCTTACTATCTTTGTACTCTTTTTCCTTATAGTGCTTAAGGTTGCTCTTTATAGAAAAGTTAAAGGCATTTGAAAATTCGTATTAATCTATTGATTAGCGTTCGCTTTAATGTGTGTGGGGGGGACAATTGTGGAAACGGTCCTCCCGAAGGCATATGCGCAGCCCGAACCCGGCACCTTGTCACTTGTAAAATGAGCAAGGCCCAGCTGGATGTCCACTGCTGGAGCTCTGGAACGAATGGTCGGCGAGGCCTTCTCCCCTATGTATGCGGTGGATGAGATCCACCGTGGAGGAATGTCTTCCTTGGAGTATCCCTGTAGGGCGACCTTCGCCGACGTGGAGATTGAACCTGCCGTTGAAAAACTAGCAAATTTGAATAGAGCAGCTCTTCCCCCCGGGATAAAAGCCAATATTGCATCCATCTTAAGAGATTGACACTGTGAACCATTGTTTTTTATCTCTGACCTTTTTGAGGAGCACCTTGGCACATTAAAAATCGCCGAAGATATTTTTCTAGGTGCAGACCTCTGAGAGGGTCCCTTGTACGCCCTACATGCGTATCACGATTGTTTAATCTTAACGGCCGCCGACTTTTGTATCAAATTTGGCATACAGACAATCTTAACGGATGTCCCGCATAGTCTCGGGCGCGGTGTGCAAGCCCTAGAAAGAGTTAACCCCCCCCCCTCCCCATTTGAGGTGGTGTTTAGGTTGGAGGATGGTTTTGTCAAGGTAACCTTGTCGGGAACGTCGGAGTACAAGGACCTATCGATGGAGGCAGAGGAGGGCCACTATGACAAACCTGGGACCTATATGTGTGAGGCCGTTGCGCCCTTAAAGGACACGTGGCAAATAAAACCATTTACCCCTGTCTCTCAGGACCCAATTATCTCTACGCTCTCTCACTTTTTTAATAAAGATGTAGTCGATTTTGGTTATCCCTCTTCTCTTGAACAATCGGGGACTCTCTCTTTGATTCTAAGGGATGGGGGTCGATTGAATTTTGCTGTAGAGGTTGAGGCGGGGACTATCCTTCAGCCTACCCATTTGCGAGCCGTGTGCTTTCCCGATAAAATCTGTTTTTTTGAGGGGGATGCATCCTTTCGTCTAATCCCTCTTCTAGATGGTTGAATCCCCGAGGGGGGCACTGCCCTAGATAGCACATTAAATTGGATATGGGGCCCCCCCCTTTGTTATCAGGGGGTTATAACTGGAGCGCCCCTTGATTTAGTTCCTAACCATTCACCCTTAACGGCGTTGGGCTTAGTAAAAGGCCTTACAGAGGGCAACATCCTTAAAGAAGGGTTGGTGCCCCCGTCTCAATACGGCGGCCTCGTAAAGATGGGGGTGCGAAGAGGCCATGCCACTTTTATTAAATCTTTAATTAAAGATGGCCTAGCGGCGGCCGCCCTTAAACCCCCCTTAGCCAAAGCGCATCTAGGCGAGTTTTGGCTTTCAGGTAGAGTTGATCCAATGGAGGCTTGTAAACTTTGGACCTTTTCAGAAACTAATTGTGAAAATGCCACTTCCCCTCAGTTGGTACCTCAGTTGGTAATGAAAACCTTGGAACTGCCCAACAGCCCATTTGTTTCAGAGTGTCTAAGGCGAAGGATGTGGGCGTTGAAAGGACCCAAGACCAGAAGCACGCTCAGAAACAGGTCATGGTCAGGGGATCAAGATTAATTTTCCTTCCTTGGCAAAATGGGTTCTTACCTATCCTTTCTGCTTGCTCCTTTGGGCCGGATGCAACTGCTTCTATGAACAAGAGTTGGTTATATGATACATACAACCTAGAGTTATACACCCTTACATTAATATAAACAGCCTCCTTCAGATGATGTTCTACCCTGGGGGGGGGCACACACCTGTAGGGAAATTTACCCTAGAGGTGTGTGACCCCCCAATAGCTCACTTATATATAGGCATCATACTTTTAGCCACAACCACTATCTTAGGGGTAGCTGTTTTCTTGTGAGTTATAATAACTAAAAAGGGAGAGAGCCTCAAATACCTCGTTGATCTGATACGAAGGGGGTTAGGTTAAGGCAGACCGTTAGCCTTCAAAGCTAAAAGTGTGGGTTCAAGTCCCGCCCCCCCTGTATAACTGGAGCGCCCCACACCCCATTCCTTGATGGTATGTGGGAGGGGATCTCAGAAAGATGAGAAACCGGAATTACCCCCAAGAAAAATGTCATTATTAAACAACCTATTATTTAAGGTTATTCCCTTCGGGGATAGAGACCTGCCGGAGCCCTGGCAATTAGGCTTTCAAGATGCTGCCCACCCGGTGATGGAAGAAATAATTTTTTTTCATGATCAGATCATGTTTATATTGACCATTATTATAACAGCGGTGCTATGGTTAATAGTTAAGGCTTTGAGCGGTAAATCTTACCATAGATACTTAGTTGACGGGACCTTATTAGAAGTAATTTGAACTATTATCCCGGCAATTATATTGGTTTTCCTAGCTTTCCCTTCTTTAAAGTTATTATATTTAATGGATGAGATAATGGACCCCGCTTTGACAATAAAAGCGATAGGACATCAATGGTATTGGTCCTATGAGTACTCAGACTATCAAGCGGAGACTTTAGAGTTTGACTCTTATATGATCCCCACTTCAGATTTAAACACTGGTGATTTTAGATTGTTAGAAGTGGACAATAGACTGGTTGTTCCTATCAACACACATATTAGAGTGTTAGTTACCGGCGCAGATGTTTTGCATTCATTTGCGGTCCCTTCATTAGCTATAAAGATGGATGCAGTTCCAGGCAGATTGAATCAAACTAGTTTCTTTGTAAAAAGGCCCGGAACTTTTTATGGTCAATGTTCTGAAATTTGTGGGGCCAACCATTCTTTTATGCCCATAGTAGTGGAGGCGGTTTCTTTAAATAAATATATAAATTGAGTACTGTCCTTACAGTCCAGTTAAACCCTCGGGAAGGTTGCACTCCCCCCCCCTGTTGGAGTACAACCTTTGGTTATAATCCAACCCACGAGATCTACAAGGGTCAGATTTATGATTTCCCCCAAGAATTGGCTGGGCTTAATTTTTCTTTTACTTATTATAGGGATAATTAACGTGATAAGAATTCCATCAGACAACGACGCTCAATTAAAAAGAGCCGCTCTAGAGTGGTCTTTGGCGACTTTAACTGCCACTTTGATTTTATGGGGGGCTTTCGATTCGGAGGGCCAGTTTCAAACTATAAATCAAACAGAGTGGATAGTTTCTCCGGCCTTAAATTTCCAATGGGGCCCTATAGTTTTAGCTGTAGACGGGATATCCTTGTTTTTTTTTATTTTAACGGCATTGCTGATCCCCATTTGCATTTTAATAAGTTGAAATTCCATAAAGTATTTATTGAAAGAGTTTTTGTTGTGCTTACTATTTTTGGAGATTTTGTTGATGGGAGTTTTTGCCGCTCTTGACCTGTTGTTATTTTATATTTTGTTTGAGGGGATACTAATTCCTATGTTCCTTTTGATTGGCATCTGGGGTTCTAGGGAAGAAAAAGTACGAGCTTCCTATTACTTCTTCTTTTACACTTTAATTGGATCGGTGTTTATGCTCTTGGGGATCTTTCAACTGTATGACACCACCGGCACAACAGATTACCAGACATTATTAAATATAAAACTACCTGAGTCGACCCAAAAGTGGATATTTGCTGGGTTTTTCCTCAGTTTGGCGGTAAAAATTCCCAAAGTGCCCTTCCATATTTGATTGCCCCAAGCCCATGTTGAGGCCCCCGTTTCGGGTTCGGTGATACTAGCGGGAGTACTATTAAAATTGGGGGGTTATGGTTTTTTGAGGTTTTCTTGGCCAATATTGCCCACCGCCTCTGAATATTTTGCTCCCTTAATAATAACGTTGAGTGTGATTGCTGTCATATATGGAAGCCTGACAACTTGTCGACAAATAGATTTTAAACGACTTATTGCCTATTCTTCCGTGGCTCATATGGGCTTGGTTACTTTAGGTTTATTCACCCATACCATAGAGGGCTTGGTGGCGGCTGTGTTTTTAATGTTGGCCCATGGCGTTGTTAGCTCCTCCCTCTTTATTGCAGTCACTTTTTTATATGAGCGCCACCACACTCGTCTTATAAAGTATTACCGGGGAATTACTATTACAATGCCCATTTTTGCGACTATGATGCTGGTCTTGACACTGACTAATATGGCCATCCCTTTAAGTTGTAATTTTGTGGGGGAATTTTTCTCATTGTTAGCCGCCTTTGAGTATAGTTTGGTGATCGGGGTTTTGGCCGCTTCGGGTATGGTTTTGTCGGCCGCGTATTCCCTTTATTTGTACAACCGAATTTGTTTTGGGGATGCTTCAAATCACCTCCTCTTTTCTAGAGATTTAAACAGACGTGAGGTCTTGGCTATGGCCCCCTTAGTCATTTTAATTTTTTTCCTAGGGTTACTACCTTCAGTGATTATAGACCCAGTAAAAAATGCTATAATGTTTAGTCCTGGGGGGGCTTAACCTCTAGACAACCTTCGGCTATGACTAAGGGTCTAGGGGGGGAACCTGGCTAGACTCCTCGTGGAGATCGCTTTTGGGTTCCCTTCAAGAGAATGGATGGCTTGGGCATGTTTCTACACATTGTCATTTGGGACAATTGCTTCTGGAATAATGGTTATATCAGCGCTTAACCCCGTCCACTCAGTTTTTTGGTTGGTAGTTGCTTTTACGAGTTCTTCGGCCCTCTTTATTTTATTGGGGGTAGATTTTATCGCCTTAATGTTTTTAATCGTTTATGTGGGGGCCATTGCTATTCTTTTTTTGTTTGTAATTATGATGTTAAATTTAACTGACTTTCCCCCCGCCTATCGGTTAGGGGGCGAGACAGACATGACGAATTACGTTCCTGTTGGGTTGGCCATCGGGACACTTTTCTTTTCGGAAATTGCCTCAAGTTGGCTTATAATGGGCGGCCGCAATGTCCTTACAGGCCCCTTTGGGGTTGAATTGGGAAGCAATTGAAATTTGGCCAATCCTTGATTCTTAATAAAGTGCCATAATATAGAAGCTGTTGGGCGGCTTCTATACACAGATTACTATTATTTATTCATTTTAGCCAGTTTTATATTACTTGTGGCCATGATTGGGGCTATAGTGTTGACCCAAGAAATAGGGGAGGAGATAGGGCCCACGGCCAAGAAACAAGATATCTTCTTTCAAACCAGTCGTGCCCCCGAAGATGGGTAGCCAGAGGGCACCGTCTTAACCCCTTTAAGTGGAGCCCATCCCCCCCCACTGCAACCTCCGACAATAGCCAAGGCTGAAACCCTCGGTTAGGCCCCCCCCATTCAAGGCAGATTCTATAGTTTCCCCGCTAGGGGGGGGGGGGAACTACGTCCCCTATTAGGTCTCCAGTTCAATTCTGGAGGCCCTCAATGCAACTAAGAAAAGAAAACCCCGTTCTATCTATTGTAAATGGTTTAATTATTGATTTACCAAGCCCCTCCAATATATCTTATTTGTGGAACTTTGGTTCTTTGTTGGGGGCATGTCTGGTTATACAAATATTAACAGGAATTTTTCTGGCAATGCATTATTGTGCCGATGTAAGTTTAGCTTTCGCCTCCGTGGGTCACATTATGCGAGATGTAAATTATGGGTTTTTACTAAGGTACTTACATGCCAATGGGGCCTCCATGTTTTTTCTATGCGTTTACCTTCATATAGGTAGGGGATTATATTATGGAAGCTATTCACGAATTGAGGTTTGAAGTGTTGGTGTTGTAATATATGTATTGATGATGGCCACAGCTTTTATTGGATACGTCTTACCTTGGGGCCAGATGTCTTTCTGGGGGGCCACGGTAATTACTAACTTATTGTCCGCCATTCCTTATATTGGGACAGATATTGTTCAATGGGTTTGGGGGGGATTTAGTGTTTCTAACGCGACACTTAATCGGTTCTACAGCCTCCATTATCTATTGCCCTTTCTATTAGTGGCTTTGGCTATGGTACATCTGATATGTTTACATGTTGAGGGTTCCAATAATCCTATCGGAGTTAAGTCTGATATTGATAAAGTCTCCTTTCATGTTTATTATACATCAAAAGATTGATATGGAATAGTCGCAATGGCAGTGGTATTAAGTGCCATCGTGTACATTACCCCCAATTTATTGGGAGACCCGGAAAATTTCATTCAGGCCAATCCCTTGGTAACTCCCGTCCACATCCAACCAGAGTGGTATTTTTTATTTGCTTATGCTATATTGCGTTCAATTCCTAATAAGTTAGGTGGCGTTATAGCCATGTTCTCTAGTTTCTTGATATTATTTTTAATGCCATGGCTTCATAGTAGCCGATTTCGGGGCTTGACCTTCCGGCCTCTGGCACGGCTCGCCTTTTGGTTTTTCGCGGCCGACTTTTTACTTCTTACTTGGATTGGATCACAACCTGTCGAAGAGCCCTTTATAGTAATTGGACAACTAGCTTCAATTTTTTATTTTTCTTACTTTTTAGTTATAACTCCTTTATTGGGCCATTTTGAAAATTGGTTGTTATTTGGCAATCGCCCACTGGGGGGGCGATTGTAGCCCTCACTAGGCGCAACCCCCCCCCCTGGGGGGGGGTCGAAGCGATTGAATTATTGGGACTCAAAAAATAGAGAATAAGTTAAAAATGAAATCTACCGTATATCATCCCTATCATTTAGTAGACCCCAGCCCATGACCTTACATAGGATCTTGCGGAGCCCTTTTTGTTACTATAGGCAGTGTCGTGTATTTTCATTATAGTCAACCTTGAGTCATGTATATGGGATTAATAACAATTGTATTTACCATGATAGTTTGATGGAGAGATGTGATCAGAGAAGCCACTTTTCAAGGCCACCACACCCTAATGGTTAAACAAGGGTTGAAGTATGGAATGCTTCTATTTATAGCTTCTGAAGTTCTTTTCTTTTTTTCTTTTTTTTGGGCTTTTTTCCACAGTAGCCTATCGCCAGCTATAGAACTAGGTGCCGTCTGGCCACCCCAGGGGATTGATCCATTGAACCCCTTTTCGGTTCCTTTATTAAACACTGCGGTTCTGTTAAGCTCCGGAGCAACCGTCACTTGAGCACACCACGCCATAATCGGCGGTAAAAAAAAAGAGGCCATTAGGGGGTTAACTTTCACTGTGGTCTTGGGACTAATATTCTCCGGGCTACAGGCTATGGAATACTATGAGGCCCCCTTTGCTATTTCGGATTCTGTTTATGGATCTACTTTTTTTGTGGCGACGGGGTTCCACGGCCTCCATGTTATAATAGGAACTACTTTCTTGGCGGTCTGCTTAGCCAGACTAGTGTCTCATCAATTTACTCGTCATCACCATTTTGGATTTGAAGCTTCGAGTTGGTATTGGCACTTTGTAGATGTAGTGTGGTTGTTTTTATACATTTGTATATATTGATGGGGATCTTAGGCCCCCCCCCTCACCCCCTTACGGGGGGGGGGGGAAGTAAGCCTTTAGCTATGGCCAAAGCTCTAAGCCCATGGTTATAATCAAAGATTTACA